TTCCTTTTTACCTTAAACCTTGGCACAGGTCTAAGCTAAGATCCCCTCAAAAAAATATGTTGAAACCGAAAAATAAAGGACAAAAAAACGATTTTTGTTTTTTAACAGTTTGGGGAATGGAAACTGAACTTCCTTTTGGTTCTCCCCGAAAAAGACGTTCATTTTGTGAACCCATTTTTAAAGAACTCAAAAAACAAATTCTAAAATTGCAAAAAGAGTCTTTTCTAATTATACAGTTTTTAAAAGAAAGAACAAAATATTTTCTAAACATATCAAAAGAAACAAAAAACTGGGTCATCAAAAGCATTCTATTTATAAAAAAAATAATAAAACAACTTTCAAAAATAAATCCACTTCACTTCTTTGGATTACGGGAAATATCTGAATTGAGTGAAATTAAAAAAGAAAAAGACTCGATAATGAGTAATCAGATGATTCACGAATTGTCCATTCCAATTCGATTTATGGATTTGAAAGATTATTCATTGACAGAAAAAAAAATGAAAGATCTGGTTGATAGAACAACTACAATCAGAAATCAAATAGATAAAATTACAAAGGATAAGAAGAAAGGATTTTTAACTACGGAACTAAATAAAAAAATAACTATTGGTTCTAATAAAAAAAGTTATCCTGTTAAATGGGTATCACCAATAAAAAATATTTCGCAAAAATTAAAAAGAAGAAATGTTCGAATCATCCGTAAATCATATTTTTTTATAATATTTTTAATTGAAAGGATATATATAGATATCGTTCTATCTCTCATTTATATTCCGAGGATCAATATCCAACTTTTTTTTGAATTATCAAAAAAAATTATTGCTAAACCCATTTTCAATACTCAAACAAATCAAGGAAAAATTAATAAAACAAATAAAACTACACTTCGCTTTATTTCGACTATAAAAGAGTCTCCTTTTACTATTAGTACTAAGAATTCAAAAATCCTTTTTGACTTATCCCCCTTGTCACAAGCATATGTATTTTATAAATTATATCAAAGCCAACTTATTAACTTATCTAAGTTAAGATATGTTCTTGAATATCACGGAACGTCTCTTTTTCTTAAGAATGAAATAAAGAATGATTTCAAAGAACAAGAAATATTTCATTCTGAATTACCAGGGAAAAATCTTTTTAATTCTGGAATTAATCAATGGAAAAACTGGTTAAGAGCTCATTATCAATATGATTTATCGCCAATTAGATGGTATCGTTTAGGACCAAAAAAATGGCGAACGAAAATCACTCACCAACGTATGGTGCAGAATAACGATTTAAACAAAAGGTATTCTGATGAAAAAACCGACCAATTAACCAAAAAATTAAATGATTTTGAAGAAAATTCATTTCCAAATCCAAAATATAACTTTCAAAAACACTCTAGGTATGACCTTTTCTCATATAAATCTATTAATTATGAGAATAAGAAGCATTCATATATTTATATATCACCATTAAGTATAAATAATAAAGAGAAGATTTCTTATGATTACAATATACATAAGGATATATTATTTAATATGGCAGGAGGTCTTATTCCTATCAATAATTATCTAGTACAAGATGATATTATAAATCTGAAGAAATTTTCAGATAGAAAATATTTTGATTGGAAAATTTTCCATTTTTGTCTTAGAAAGAAAGTCGATATTGAGTCCTGGATCGATCTAAATGGTAATAAAAATGCCAAGGCTGGGGTTAATAATTATCAACTAATTGAGAAAATTACTAAAAAAGGTCTGTCTTATCTTACACTCTATCCAAATCAAGGAATCCAACCATCCAAGAAAAAAAAAAACCTTTTTGATTGGATGGGAATGAATGAAGAAATACTAAGTCGTCCCATATCGAATCTGAAACTTTGGTTCTTCCCAGAATTTTTCCTATTTTTTAATACATATAAAATAAAACCGTGGATCATACCAATCAAATTACTTCTTTTAAATTTGAATAGAAATGAAAATGTTAGTGAAAATAAAAATCTCAATAGAAAGAGAAAGAGAGATCCTTTTATATTATCAAATGCTAAAAAAATTCTTAAATTCGAGAATCAAAATCAAGAAGAAAAAGAATCCACAGGCCGAGGTAATCTTGAATCAGATGCACAAAACCAAGAGAATCTTGGATCAGTTCTATCAAACCAAGAAAAAAATATTGAAGAAGATTATGCAAGCTCGAATATGAAAAAACGTAGAAAGAAAAAGCACTACAAGAGCAACACCGAAGCAGAGCTTGATTTCTTCCTAAAAAGCTATTTACGTTTTCAATTGAAATGGGAGGATTCTTTAAATCAAAGAATGATCAATAATATCAAAGTATATTGTCTCCTTCTTAGATTGATAAATCCAAAAGAAATTGCTATATCCTCTATTCAAAGGGGAGAAATGAGTTTGGATATTCTGATGATTCAAAAAGATTTCACTCTTACAGAATTGATGAAAAAGGGTATATTAATTATCGAACCAGTTCGTTTGTCTATAAAAAATGACGGACAATTTCTTATCTATCAAACACTAAATATTTCATTGGTTCATAAGAGTAAGCCCTCATTTAATCAAAGATACCGAGAAAAAAGGTATATTGATAAGAAAAATTTTGATAAATCCATTGCAAGACATCAAAGAATGCTCGAAAATAGGGATAAGAATCATTCTGATTTATTTGTTCCTGAAAAAATTTTATCCACTAAGCGACGACGAGAATTAAGAATTCTAATTTCTTTCTATTCGAGGAATCGAAACGGTATACATAAAAATCCAGTTTTTTTCAACTACATAAAAAACTGTAGTGAAGTGTTAGATAAAAGCAAAACAGATAAAAATAAACTAATTAAATTAAAGTTCTTTCTTTGGCCTAATTATCGATTAGAGGATTTAGCTTGTATGAATCGATATTGGTTTGATACTAATAATAGCAGTCGTTTTAGTATGGTAAGGATACATATGTATCCACGATTGTGAATTCCTTAATAATACCTTTTTTTCCTGATATATGAAAGAAAGAGATGCATCCAGGCATTATTTTCCATTCCATTTTGATACCAGAATACTAATTCAATGCACGTCTCAATATCCATTAGATCTATAAATGAATCAACAGAATCTTATTATTTTTGGATTTTTTTTTTAAGTGTAGAAATATATGATCCTTTCCTATTCGTATCAAAATGAAATTGAAAATAGGATTAATTCATTTTTTTTTTTTTTTTTTTTTTTTTTTTTAAAAAAAAAAATTATTTGATAAAATTAGGAGTTCATAAAGAAATTAAGATTGTTGTATATACAAACTAAAAATGAGTAGCATTATTCTTACTGATTGGTAAAATTGATTTAGTGAATTGTAAAAAGAAAAACAAAAAAGGATAGAAGGTTCCGTTTTATGATAAAAAATTCATTTATTTCCGTTATTTCACAAGAAGAAAAAAAAGAAAACAGTGGGTCTGTTGAATTTCAAGTATTTATCTTCACCAATAAGATCCGAAGACTTACTTCACATTTGGAATTGCACAGAAAAGACTATTTATCCCAGAGAGGTCTACGTAAAATCCTGGGAAAACGACAACGACTGCTGTCTTATTTGTCAAAGAAAAATAAAGTACGTTATAAAGACTTAATTAGTCGGCTGGCTATTCGAGAATCAAAAACTCGTTAAATTGAAAGGTAACTTGAATTATTTGATTTACTAGATCTTGAATTTTGATGAACTTCTTTTCGTTTTCAGCAATTCATGAAAGAATGAATCGAGGAATAACCTATGAACGTAACAACTACAAGAAAAGACCTCATGATAGTCAATATGGGCCCTCACCACCCATCAATGCATGGTGTTCTTCGGCTCATCCTTACTCTAGATGGTGAAGATGTGATTGATTGTGAGCCGATATTGGGTTATTTACACAGAGGTATGGAAAAAATTGCGGAAAACAGAACAGTTATACAATATCTGCCTTATGTAACACGTTGGGATTATTTAGCGACTATGTTTACAGAAGCAATAACTGTAAATGGACCAGAACAGTTGGGAAATATTCAAGTACCTAAAAGAGCCAGTTATATCAGAGTAATTATGTTAGAGTTGAGTCGTATAGCTTCTCATCTCTTATGGCTTGGACCTTTTATGGCAGATATTGGTGCACAGACTCCTTTTTTCTATATTTTCCGAGAAAGAGAATTAGTATATGATCTATTTGAAGCTGCCACCGGTATGAGAATGATGCATAATTATTTTCGTATCGGAGGAGTAGCGGCTGATCTACCTCATGGATGGATAGATAAATGTTTAGATTTCTGTGATTATTTTTTAACAGCGGTTTCGGAATATCAAAAACTTATTACGCGGAATCCTATTTTTTTAGAACGAGTTGAAGGCGTAGGCATTATTGGTGGAGAAGAGGCTATAAATTGGGGTTTATCAGGACCGATGTTACGAGCTTCTGGAATCCAATGGGATCTTCGTAAAGTTGATCATTATGAATCTTACGACGAATTTGATTGGGAAATCCAGTGGCAAAAAGAAGGAGATTCATTAGCTCGTTATTTAGTCCGAATCAGTGAAATGACAGAATCTATAAAAATTATTCAGCAGGCTCTGGAAGGAATTCCAGGGGGACCTTATGAGAATTTAGAAATCCGATCCTTTGATAGAAAAAGGGATCCAGAATGGAATGATTTTGAATATAGATTCATTAGTAAAAAACCTTCCCCCACTTTTGAATTGCCGAAGCAAGAACTATATGTAAGAGTTGAAGCCCCCAAGGGGGAATTGGGAATTTTTTTAATCGGGGATCAAAGTGGTTTTCCTTGGAGATGGAAAATTCGCCCACCCGGTTTTATCAATTTGCAAATTCTTCCTCAGTTAGTTAAAAGAATGAAATTGGCTGATATTATGACAATACTAGGTAGCATAGATATCATTATGGGAGAAGTAGATCGTTGAAATGATAATTGATACAACAGAAGTGCAAGCTATCAATTCTTTTTCCAGATTGGAATCCTTCAAAGAGTTCTATGGAATCATATGGATGCTTGTACCTATTTTTAGTCTTGTATTGGGAATTACTATAGGTGTACTTGTAATTGTTTGGTTAGAAAGAGAAATATCCGCAGGAATACAACAACGTATTGGGCCTGAATATGCCGGTCCGTTGGGAATTCTGCAAGCTCTAGCCGATGGGACAAAACTAATTTTCAAAGAGAATATTCTCCCCTCTCGAGGGGATACTCGTTTATTCAGTATAGGACCCTCCATAGCAGTTATATCCATTTTACTAAGTTATTTAGTAATTCCTTTTAGTTATCACCTTGTTTTATCGGATCTAAATATAGGTGTTTTTTTATGGATTGCCATTTCAAGTATTGCTCCCATCGGACTTCTTATGTCAGGATATGGATCAAATAATAAATATTCCTTTTTAGGTGGTCTACGAGCTGCGGCTCAATCAATTAGTTATGAAATTCCATTAACTCTTTGTGTGTTATCAATATCTCTACGTGCGATTCGGTTCAACATAAGCTTTTCTTGACTTTTTTCTTTTTAGTAAAGAAATTGAATAGAAATCTTCAGTGTTTTATTCATTATTCAGATTGATGAACTAAATCAGATAGTTATATGAGTGAAAGAAAACAGCTTCTAAATTAGCAGTAAAAAAATTGAGCCTCATTTCCTATGTACAAGAATTAAAAGAAAATAAAGATAAACAAGACCTTTTCCCCAAGATTGGTTGATTAGTCTTCCGAGCTTGAAGCGGGCTCAAAAGATCAACCGTATATAGTTTTTATTATCCTTTCTCTGCAGTACTATAACGGATGATTTAGTAAAAATAAGTGGATGGTTAGGAACACCAAAATACATAAAGGATTAGTAATAGGGATTTTTTATGTAAATTATCCAAAAAAAGGGTAATTTTCATAACATAAAAAGAATACTAATTGGGGCTTTAAGTTGGTAGAAATGATCAAGCAGTACTCCTCATGATTCCGATCCAGAGTATGCTCCTATCCACAGAGAAAAAAAAATGACTATCAGGAACGAAATAATCCTTTTTTTTTAACCCCTTTTTTAAGAAAGAAGAAGAGGAACGAAAAATAAGATCTTTTGATTCTTAAATATATTCATAAAGATAGCGTGTTATGATTCATCAAATAATGGAATGTATAATTTTTTTTTTCGTAATCGAAAAGGATGGGTTGAAATACCTATAGATATTTCTACAAGGAGTATTTTATTGAAGGATTAAGTTATTACTCACAACAAAGAAAAATTCAAATTTTTAAAGGACGAGATCAATTCAGAAGTGCTTTTTAGTTATTATTATAGCATCTAGCAGACAGAATTCCATTGGTTTAATTCGGGATCTTCCAATAGGTTTTGACTTTATTATTATTCTATTCTTGTTCTTATATATATATTTATTACAACCATATCAAGATAAATAATATCCGATTGGTCCTTTAAAATTTATTTATGGCCCTCGAGGAGCCGTATGAGGTGAAAATCTCACGTACGGTTTTGTAATAGCGATGGGAACAGTGATGTTATCACCGACTATGATTATCTAACAGTTCAAGTACAGTTGATATAGTTGAGGCCCAATCAAAATATGGTTTTTGGGGATGGAATTTGTGGCGTCAACCTATAGGATTTATTGTTTTTCTAATTTCTTCCCTAGCAGAATGTGAGAGATTACCTTTTGATTTACCAGAAGCAGAAGAAGAATTAGTAGCAGGTTATCAAACCGAATATTCTGGTATCAAATTCGGTTTATTTTACGTTGCTTCTTATCTAAATCTATTAGTTTCTTCGTTATTTGTAACAGTTCTTTACTTGGGTGGTTGGAATATCTCTATTCCATACATAGCTGTTCCTGAGTTATTTGAAATAAATAAGGTAGGTAGGGTTTTTGGGACGACAATTGGTATTTTTATTACATTAGCTAAAACTTATTTGTTTTTGTTCATTTCTATCACAACAAGATGGACTTTACCTAGGCTGAGAATGGACCAATTATTAAATCTTGGATGGAAATTCCTTTTACCCGTTTCTCTCGGTAATCTATTATTAACAACTTCTTCCCAACTCCTTTCACTGTAAAGGAAAAAGGAATACGATATTCTCTATTTACGACTTCTCTCAAACAAGAGAAAGAAACAAACATAAAATTATTTATAGATCTTTACGATATGTTCCCTATGGTAACTGGGTTCATGAATTATGGTCAACAAACAGTACGGGCTGCAAGGTACATTGGTCAAGGGTTCATGATTACCTTATCCCACGCAAACCGTTTACCTGTAACTATTCAATATCCTTATGAAAAATTAATTACATCGGAACGTTTCCGCGGCCGAATCCATTTTGAATTTGATAAATGCATTGCTTGTGAAGTATGTGTTCGTGTCTGTCCGATAGATCTTCCCGTTGTTGATTGGAAATTGGAAACTGGGATTCGAAAAAAACGATTGCTGAATTACAGTATTGATTTCGGAATTTGTATATTTTGTGGTAACTGTGTTGAGTATTGTCCAACAAATTGTTTATCAATGACTGAAGAATATGAACTTTCAACTTATGATCGTCACGAATTGAATTACAATCAAATTGCTTTGGGTCGTTTACCAATGTCAGTAATTGACGATTATACAATTCGAACAATTTTGAATTCGCCTCAAACAAAAAACGTAAAAACTCTTTGATTAAAGAGTAATTTCCAATTATCAAGGTTCAATTATATCTAATCTAAAGCAATGAGTTCTTTATTTTTTTCTTGGTCAATAACTCTAAATTCGGACCAACTGTTAATTGGTTGCTGAGAAGGGCGACTAAATTTGAATTGAAATATACTACGTAATTCTATAAAAATAAATATAGTTTCAAACTAAACGGCCCTTTTCTTTCGAGTGAAAAAGGAGATTGGTCCATTAATTCTAACCACATCAATTTGAATTAAAATCCAATCCATTAGAATTTAATATTTCAATTAAGAGCATATAGGATATTATACAAAATTTCCTGGTCGGGTCAATAAAATCATGAAAAACATTTTGATTTGTTTATTTTTAAAATAAAATGGATTTGCCTGGACCAATACATGATTTTCTTTTAGTTTTTCTGGGATCAGGTCTAATAGTAGGAGCTCTAGGAGTGGTGTTATTTACTAATCCAATTTATTCTGCCTTTTCGTTAGGATTGGTTCTTGTTTGTATATCTTTATTTTATATTCTATCAAACTCCCATTTTGTAGCGGCTGCACAGCTCCTTATTTACGTGGGAGCTATAAATGTTTTAATCATATTTGCTGTAATGTTCATGAATGGTTCAGAATATTACAAAGAGTTGAACCTTTGGACTGTTGGTGATGGGATTACTTCGTTGGTTTGTACAAGTATTTTTTTTTCACTAATTAGTACTATTCTAGATACTTCTTGGTACGGGATTATTTGGACGACAAAATCAAATCAGATTATAGAGCAAGATTTGATAAGTAATAGTCAACAAATTGGAATTCATTTATCAACCGATTTTTTTCTTCCATTTGAACTCATTTCGATAATACTTTTAGTTGCTTTGATAGGTGCAATTGCTGTTGCTCGACAATGATAAATCTTTATCACTATTAATAGCAATCAAAACGTCCCGTGTTATCAAATTCATTTATCTTCAATAAAAAAAAAAATGCTTTTTTTATCTATTAGCAAATACCATTCGCGTACTTTGTGTAAATCGACTTGGTTGAATTGTTGTTCATAGTGAAATGAATCCAAATTAATAAGGAGCTGGTCAATGATACTCGAACATGTACTTGTTTTGAGTGCCTATTTATTTTCTATTGGTATCTATGGATTGATCACGAGCCGAAATATGGTTAGGGCCCTTATGTGTCTTGAACTTATACTGAATGCGGTTAATATCAATTTTGTAACATTTTCGGATTTTTTTGATAGTCGACAATTAAAAGGAGACATTTTCTCAATTTTTGTTATAGCTATTGCAGCTGCCGAAGCCGCGATTGGATTAGCTATTGTTTCGTCAATTTATCGTAACAGAAAATCAACTCGTATCAATCAATCGAATTTATTGAATAAATAAATTAAGTAATAGAAATGATAGAAATTAGACTATTCATCAATTTCAATTATCATCAACTTCAATTAGTATGAATTAAAATCGACATGTATGATACGTAGATTTGAGAAAAAAAAAAAAAAATAAAAAATCAAAGTATCTTGGCCTAATCTCATGAGTTGATCCAGAATTAGCTTGATTAGAAAAATTCTGGTAAAATCATTGATTCATCTGGTGTTTAAATATACGATTCATTTATAAGTTGACTCGATCGAAAATTTTTATGGGATTCAAAAAGTTATAGATCCAATGTCACATTCAGTAAAGATTTATGATACCTGTATAGGATGTACTCAATGTGTCCGAGCCTGTCCAACAGATGTATTAGAAATGATACCTTGGGATGGATGTAAAGCTAAGCAAATTGCTTCGGCTCCAAGAACAGAAGACTGTGTCGGTTGTAAGAGATGTGAATCCGCCTGCCCAACGGATTTTTTGAGCGTTCGAGTTTATTTATGGCATGAAACAACTCGAAGCATGGGTCTAGCTTATTAATACGTTCCAGAAAAAACCACTTAAATACATTTTGAATACAGTTGATTTTTTTTACCGACAAAAACCCGTGCTCAAAAATCGAAAATAGCATAATATTATTTTTTTGAGCACGGGTTTTTTTGTCCAAGTGTATCTTGTCTTTACCACGAATTATTTTCCTTGGTTAACAATAATTGTAGTTTTGCCAATATTGACAGGTTCTTTTATTTTCTTTCTCCCTCATAGAGGAAATAAAGTAATTAGGTGGTATACTATATGTATATGTATTTTAGAGCTTCTTTTAACAACCTATACATTCTGTTCTCATTTCCAATTGGATGATCCATTAACCCAATTAGCAGAGGATTATAAATGGATCGATTTTTTTGATTTTTATTGGAGATTGGGAATAGATGGACTTTCTATAGGACCTATTTTACTAACGGGATTTATTACGACTTTAGCGACTTTAGCGGCTTGGCCAATTACTCGAGATTCCCGATTATTCCATTTTCTGATGTTAGCAATGTACAGCGCTCAAATAGGATTATTTTCTTCTCGAGACCTTTTACTTTTTTTCATCATGTGGGAGTTAGAATTAATTCCCGTTTATCTACTTCTATCGATGTGGGGGGGAAGGAAACGTCTCTATTCAGCTACAAAGTTCATTTTGTACACTGCGGGAGGCTCCATATTTCTATTATTAGGAGTTTTAGGTATTGGTTTATATGGTTCTAATGAGCCAACATTAAATTTTGAAACATTAGCTAATCAATCGTATCCTACGGCACTCGAAATAATATTCTATATAGGATTTCTTATTGCTTTTGCTGTCAAATCGCCGATTATCCCCTTACATACATGGTTACCAGACACCCACGGAGAGGCACATTATAGTACTTGTATGCTTCTAGCTGGAATTTTATTAAAAATGGGAGCCTACGGGTTGGTTCGAATCAATATGGAATTATTACCCCACGCGCATTCCCTATTTTCTCCTTGGTTGGTTACAATAGGCGCAATACAAATAATCTATGCAGCTTCAACATCTCCGGGTCAACGTAATTTAAAAAAAAGAATAGCCTATTCCTCCATATCTCATATGGGTTTCATAATTATTGGAATTGGCTCTATAACCGATACGGGACTCAACGGAGCCATTTTACAAATAATTTCTCATGGATTTATTGGTGCTGCTCTTTTTTTCTTGGCAGGAACGGGTTATGATAGAATACGTCTTCTTTATCTTGACGAAATGGGTGGAATGGCTGTCCCCCTTCCAAAAATATTTACGATGTTCAGTATCTTATCGATGGCTTCCCTTGCATTACCGGGTATGAGTGGTTTTGTTGCAGAATTATTAGTATTTTTTGGAATAATTACCAGTCAAAAATATCTTTTAATACCAAAAATACTAGTTACGCTTTTAATGGCAATTGGAATGATATTAACGCCTATTTATTTATTATCCATGATACGCCAAATGTTCTACGGCTACAAGCTATTTACTGTTCCAAATTCTTATTTTTTTGATTCTGGACCGCGAGAGTTATTTGTTTCGATCTCTATCCTTCTACCGATAATAGGTATCGGTATTTATCCGGATTTCGTTCTTTCATTATCAGTTGACAAGGTGGAAGCTATTATATCGAATTATTTTTATCAATAGTTTTCAGGAAAAAAGAACAAATCAAAAAGTAATCCTATTATTGTATTCTGGATATTGTTAGTTGTACAATGAGAAAGAAGTCTTTTTTCTCTTACGTTTTAAGTTAAGTAAAAATGAATTGTAACCAGATGGATTTGAACTTTGTGAGAACCATTTGAATCAAGTAGTGTACTGATTCAAATGGTTCTCAACAGCTTATTTATTATCTTATATTCTTACTTAATATATTCTATCTTTGTATTCGTCAGGATCTCTTGCATTTATTCATTTAATTAGATGTTAATGGAAATTAAATGAACCATAACTATGTAATCCTATTCCTAATAAATTGACTCCAAAATAGCATATCCAAATGATAAGAAAGCCCATCGAAGCCACAATTGCAGCATTTATACTTTCCAAATTTTTAGTTGTTCGAGTATGTAAATAAATGGCAAATGTGGTCCAAGTAATAAATGCCCAAGTTTCTTTTGGATCCCAATTCCAATAGGATCCCCATGCCTCATTAGCCCATACTGCTCCTGAAAGAATACCTATTGTTAAAAAGATAAACCCTAAACTAATAATACGATAACTCCAATGGTCTAATTGTTGAATCAGTTGAGCCTTGTAATAATTTCTAAAAGAAAAAAAAGAAGTGCTTAGTAAAACATTGTTTCTTTGATTCATGTATTGTATCTCTCCAAAGAAAAATGACGCATTTAAGACATTTTTCTTTTTATTAAAAATCCTTAGAACTTGTCGAAATGTAATGACTAAGAGAGCTACTGATAATAATGATCCACATAAAAGAGCTGCATAGCTCAATACCATCATACTTACGTGCATCATTAACCAATGGGATTGGAGAGCAGGTACTAATAGTTCTGATTGATGCATTTCAGTTAACAGACCTGAAGTAACAAACCCTTGGGTAAACACAGTAGTTGGCGCGGTTATCGCGCTTAAATAATTTGTATTTTTTTTAACATATGGAACCATATGAATAATGGAGAAACTCCATGAAAGAAAAATTAATGATTCATATAAATTACTTAATGGGAAATGGGCCGAATAAATCCAACGAGTGACTAATAAGCCTGTTATACAGAAAAAAGTAGCTATCATCCCTTTTTCGGACGAATCATATAGTCCTATGGTTTCATCAACTAATAAGCTTATCAAATAAATTGTAATTACAATTGAAACGATCGAAAAGGATATATGAGTTAATATCTGTTCTAAAGTAGAAAATATCATAATAAGGGGGGGAGGGGGGTACAAAATTATACGAAATTGAAAGTCAGAATTGACTTCATTATAGAACTTATTATATCTCTTGTATAAGATACCATGCCGCCACTCGGACTCGAACCGAGATGCTCTAGCACTGCTTCCTAAGAGCAGCGTGTCTACCGATTTCACCATAGCGGCGTAGGGTATTTGAAATAATAATAATCGATTATTAGTTAATCGTCGAGATTGAAGGAGTCAATTCAATATATTTTTTTGTTAATTCAAATTAATAAGAAATTAATCGTTTGGTTTCAATATTCAATATAAATAGGCATTAAAAGATTCCAATAAAAATCTTTATTATCCTTTTATTGATAATAAGATTTTTATTTTTCCTAAAGATCTTATATCTTCTTTTATGAAACAAAAAAAAAAAAAAATAATAATAAAACTTATTTCTTATTATTATTGTGACAAGTGAACCGATGGGGAAAATAAGAATCCCCATTCGGAAATCAGAAAATAGATTAAAAAAAAGGGGATATCATTTTCCGATTTAGATTCTTTAATCTAGCGTTTCATTATTTATTTGTTGGCCAAAAAAACTTTTTGAAGTTCCGGTTGAAAGAGACTTGGCTAACGAAAAAGCTTTCAACATCGCCCAATATGCCTTTTTTTTCCAAATAGTTTTACGAATACGTTTTTTTGAACTAGAAGTACGTTTTTTTGGAACTGCCATGAAAAATAAAAAAAAAAGTTATTAATTTCTATAGTTGGATGTGAAAGACATCTATTATTCAAACAATTCACATTTTTCTTTCTTTTTCCTAATATTGTATAGAATAAAAAAAATTGAAAAATAAAACTTAAGAATTTTTTTTTTTGTTTTTTTTTTTGATCTCCCTGACCATTTTTGTCCTGCTATATTTTCTATGTACCGGGAATAAAACAAACAAGTAAATAGATTCAAAGGTTTCCAACTTACTCACCTAATTCAAAATTACTTTTCTTTTTTTTGCTATTAAATTGATCAAGTTCAAAAGAGCAAGTATACATAATTTGAATTTCAAAAAAAAAAGAATATAGAAAACTTATTCTAATAATTTTCCCTTTTATGTTATGAAAAGAAAAATCGCGAATATCATATTTTTTTTCTAGACTGAAAGATGTTTTTTAGTTCAATAAAAGACAATTGCTGAGTTACCTAATGAATTTTATCAATAAACGAAGGAAAAAAAAGAGTTCAAGTTATGGACCATCTTATTATTACTATTATATTAGTCATATTAAAATAAAGTAATGTATTAAGTAGTCTATTTTGGTCTAATTCTTTTTCTTTTCTCTATAGATATAAATTATCGTAATACGTAATATTAATTCAATTTTTTTGTATCTTCCTACAAATCTTACTTAATATATTAATCAAAAAATTTGTAATCGTAACTTGATTATCGTCAGATTATTTGAACGATTTTAATTTATCGATTTGCATATTTGAATAGTTGACGTATTGAAAAAAAAAAAAGATTGAGAAAAATAAAATTAAGAATAAAAAATTTTATGTAAATTTTCCATATCTTGATTTTTTATTGAATTTCAAAAAGTGATAAGAGCCGGTGAATCAGAAACAATTAATTTAGAATAAAACAAGAATAAAAAGGTTTTTTATTTTTTTATTATGGAATATACTTATCAATATTCATGGATTATCCCTTTCATTCCACTACCAGTTCCTATGTTAATAGGAGTGGGACTTGTACTTTTTCCAACGGCAACAAAAAATCTTCGTCGTGTGTGGGCTTTTCCTAGTATTTTACTGTTAAGCATAGTTATGCTGCTTTCATTCTATCTATCTATTCAGCAAATAAATAGTAGTTCTATCTATCAATATGTATGGTCTTGGACCATTAATAATGATTTTTCTTTAGAATTCGGTTACTTAATCGATCCACTTACTTCTATTATGTTAATATTAATTACTACTGTTGGAATTTTGGTTCTTTTTTATAGTGATAATTATATGTCTCATGACCAAGGATATTTGAGATTTTTTGCTTATCTGAGTTTTTTCAATGCTTCAATGTTGGGATTAGTTACTAGTTCTAATTTGATACAAATTTATATTTTTTGGGAATTAGTTGGAATGTGTTCTTACTTATTAATAGGTTTTTGGTTCACGCGACCTATTGCGGCAGCTGCTTGTCAAAAAGCGTTTGTAACTAATCGTGTAGGGGATTTTGGTTTATTATTAGGAATTTTAGGTATTTATTGGATAACGGGTAGTTTTGAATTTCGGGATTTGTTCGAAATATTCACTACCTTGATTTATAATAATCAAGTTAATTTTCTATTTGCCTCTTTGTGTTCCTTTCTTTTATTTGCTGGTGCAGTTGCTAAATCGGCACAATTCCCTCTTCATGTATGGTTACCCGATGCCATGGAAGGCCCTACTCCTATTTCGGCTCTTATCCACGCTGCTACTATGGTAGCAGCGGGGATTTTTCTTGTAGCTCGAC